TTGGCTACATCCGCCCCTTATCCAGCTAAAGGATTTTCTCTTTTTTCCATTCATCATTATTGTATTTATTCTTACCTTCATACTTAGATCGAGATATTCTATTGGACATAGAATGCCAATCTTTAAAATGTAAAAAAAAGGAGTAATCGGCTGTGACACGTTCACTAAAAAAAAATCCTTTTGTAGCTAATCATTTATCGAGAAAAATTGAAAAACTCAACATGAGGGAGGAGAAAGAAATAATAGTAACTTGGTCTCGGGCATCTACCATTATACCCAAAATGATTGGCCATACAATCGCTGTTCATAATGGAAAAGAACATTTACCTATTTATATAACAGATCGTATGGTAGGTCACAAATTGGGAGAATTCGCGCCTACTCTGACTTTCGCGAGACATGCGAGAAACGATAATAAATCTCGTCGTTAATTAATTTGGAAAAAAAGTTTTATCATTCATTGGCGGGGGAGAAACCTTATGATAAAGAACTCAAATTCGGGTAGAGAAGTAAAAGTTTTAGCTAAACATATATCTATGTCTGTTTTCAAAGCGCGAAGAGTAATTGATCAGATTCGCGGGCGTTCTTATGAGGAAACACTTATGATACTGGAACTCATGCCTTATCGAGCATCTTATCCCATTTTAAAATTGGTTTATTCTGCAGCAGCAAATGCTAATCATAATATGGGTTTGAACGAAGCTGATTCATTCATTAGTAAAGCCGAAGTCAATGGGGGCCCCTTTGTGAAAAAGTTAAGACCCAGGGCTAGAGGACGTAGTTATCCGATAAAAAGACCCACTTGTCATATAACAATTGTATTAAAAGATAAATCTAAAATTTAGATGAATCTTTAGAAAAAAAATGGATGAAAAGATAATATAATAAAAAAATATGGGACAAAAAATAAATCCACTTGGTTTCAGACTCGGTACAACCCAAAATCATCATTCCTTTTGGTTCGCACAACCAAAAAATTTTTCTGTAGGTCTACAAGAAGATGAGAAAATACGGAATTGTATCAAGAACTATGTACAAAAAAATAAGAGAATATCCCCAGGTTTCGAAGGAATTGGAATTGCACGAATAGAAATTCAAAAAAGAATCGATTTGATCCAGGTCATAATCTATATTGGGTTTCCAAATTTATTAATAGAGGGCCGAACGCGAGGGATCGAAGAATTACAGATGAATGTACAAAAAGAGTTTCATTCTGTGAACCGAAGACTCAATATTGCTATCACAAGAATTGAAAAACCTTATGGACACCCCAATATTCTTGCAGAATATATGGCTTCACAATTAAGAAATAGAGTTTCGTTTCGAAAGGCAATGAAAAGAGCTATTGAATTAACTGAACAAACAGATACAAAGGGAATTCAAATACAAATTGCAGGGCGTATCGACGGAAAAGAAATTGCACGTGTCGAATGGATCAGAGAAGGTAGGGTTCCTCTACAAACAATTCGTGCTAAAATTGATCATTGTTCCTATACAATTCGAACTATCCATGGAGTATTAGGCCTAAAAATTTGGATATTTGTGAACGAGGAATAATAAACCTTTTTTTATCTTGACATTCTGTCCAGTGATAGAACAAAAAATGAGAAACTATTTCTGTTTTTTTTCCTTTTTCCGTTAAATCAAACAAAAATAAACAATTCTAATTCTATAAGGTTGAATAAAAAAAAGATTAATTTTACTTTTGATATAATTGCTATGCTTAGTGTGTGACTCGTTAGTTTTTTCTTTAGAGTTTAAAGCTGGGCTTCAAAAAAAAAAAAGACTGACCTCCACTATAAACTTAATAACTATATAAAATAAAATAATAAAATAAACGAAAAACTAATAACCAACTTATTGCTTCGTATTGTCGAGATCCCAAGAAACAGTCACTATATGACTGAATGACTGAATCAATCATATAGTTGTAACAACTGAAATTTTCATAAAAAACAAATCTGATTATGGATTTTTAAGAAAAAAAAATAAAGGGATGCGGATAAATGGAAAGGTGATAGAAAGAGAGAACAAAAATATCAATGATAGATGATTCCAATATGTATGGTCTATGAATCACCTCATAAAAGGCAGTGTGATAAAGCATTAATATTGCTATATTAATATATATAATAATACAAATAATAAAGTATAATATAAATAATAAAGAGCCCTGGGTTAATAGAAACTGAGGAGATTGACTCGGGAACAAATTTTGTTGGGAGCTCCGTTGCAGAGTTCAGGCCTAACCATTAATAGAGAAGCTATAGGAACGACGAAACCTGTGACTATATAAGATTCAACTATTAAAATATAAATAAAATATAAAATAAAAATGAATCCTAATGATTCATCGGGCGGGATGGCGGAACGAACCAAGAACAAATTGATTTACTCTGAGAGGTCATGGATTGATCCTACGAATGAAGCAGGAAAGAGTCAATATCCGCCCGCGAAACCCTTATTTATTTATTGTATTACAATACAATATTGTCTTGACTCGATAAGAGTCAAATAAAAAAAAAAAAAAATAGGGATTCGTTATAAAAAATAAGCATTATCTTTATCTATAAATATACACATCTAGCCATATATGGAGCTTCCTATGTAATAAATGAAAATCCCATTACTTAGTTTAGTGTACTAATTATTAAATGGATGTGTATCCGTATCGAATCTTTTCATTCGCGAGGAGCTGGATGAGAGGAAACTCTCATGTCCGGTTCTGTAGTAGAGGTGGGATTAAGAAAAAACCATCAACTATAACCCTAAAAGAACTAGATTTCGTAAGCACCATAGAGGAAGAATGAGGGGAATATCTTGTCGGGGCAATCATATTTGTTTCGGCAGATACGCTCTTCAGGCACTTGAACCCGCTTGGATCACAGCTAGACAAATAGAAGCAGGGCGAAGAGCAATGACACGATATGCGCGTCGTGGTGGAAAAATATGGGTACGTATATTTCCAGACAAACCTGTTACAATAAGACCTACGGAAACACGTATGGGTTCGGGGAAAGGATCTCCCGAATATTGGGTATCCGTTGTTAAACCAGGCCGAATACTTTATGAAATGGGTGGAGTATCAGAAACTGTAGCCAGAGCAGCTATCTCAATAGCTGCGTGCAAAATGCCTATACGAACTCAATTTATTATTTCAGGATAGGGATATAGAACTAAAGATAAACAAAAGAGGTATTGAGGATGAAAAAACAACCGCGGGTTTATTTATTTCTAGACAAACACTATTTCTTTTTTTCCTCATTCTTTGCATTGAAATAACAGATTCAAATAAAAATGATATGATTCAACCTCAGACCCTTTTGAATGTAGCAGATAACAGCGGAGCTCGAGAATTGATGTGTATTCGAATCATAGGAGCTGGTAATCATCGATATGCTCATATTGGTGACGTTATTGTTGCTGTAATCAAAGAAGCAGTGCCCAATATGCCTCTAGAAAGATCAGAAGTAATTAGAGCTGTAATTGTACGTACATGTAAAGAACTCAAACGTGACAACGGTATGATAATACGATATGATGACAATGCTGCGGTTGTCATTGATCAAGAAGGAAATCCAAAAGGAACTCGAGTTTTTGGCGCGATTGCTCGAGAATTGAGACAGTTGAATTTTACTAAAATAGTTTCATTAGCTCCTGAAGTATTATAAATACTAGTAGATGAAACTATGATATAGTTATAGTAGGATATCTGAAATGGATTAAATTAGTAGATTGTGTTTCACGCATATACTTTTAATAATTAATAATTGAAATTGAATAATTCAAAATAAAAAAACATGTTGATTATATCAAAATTAAGAAGCACCAATAATTAGAATTCGTCATGGGCAGAGACGCTATTGCTGATATAATAACTTCTATAAGAAATGCTGACATGAGTAAAAATGGAACGGTTCGAATAGCATCCACTAATATCACCGAAAACATTGTTAAAATACTCCTACGAGAAGGTTTTATTGAAAACGTTCGGAAACATCAGGAAAGTAACAAAGATTTCTTGGTTTCAACCTTGCGCCATAGAAGGACTAGGAAAGGAATATATAGAACTATTTTAAAACGTATCAGTCGACCTGGTCTACGAATCTATTCCAACTATCAAAAAATTCCTAAGATTTTAGGTGGAATGGGAATTGTAATTCTTTCCACTTCCCGAGGCATAATGACAGATCGAGAAGCTAGACTAGAAAAAATTGGAGGAGAAATTTTGTGCTATATATGGTAATCTTCCTCCGGTATCCTAATTTGATCTCTAACTTCCAATTTGTGAAATAGAGAGGAAAAGTAAGTTATATAACTCTTCCTCCATTAGTTGATGATATTTCAAGGGGTTACTTGGATGAAAGAACAAAAATGGATTCATGAAGGTTTAATTACTGAATCACTTCCCAACGTCCCGGGTCCATTTAGATAATGAAGATCTAATTCTAGGTTATATTTCAGGGAGGATCCGACGCAGTTTGATACGGATACTGCCGGGAGATAGAGTCAAAATAAAAATAAGTCGGTATGATTCAACTAGAGGACGTATAATTTATAGACTCCGCAACAAAGATTTGAGCGATTAGATGATTTTTGAAAACATTCCTTTGGTGAGAGATACAACTCGAAGCTAAAAAATGAAATACAAGAGACTTATTTTCTTCCAAGGAATAGATTCCAAATTGAGATAAGGAGTGAGAAATATGAAAATAAGAGCTTCCGTTCGTAAAATTTGTGAAAAATGTCGACTGATCCGTAGGCGCGGACGAATTAGAGTGATTTGTTCCAATCCGAGACATAAACAGAGACAAGGATAATCTTTCTTTTATAAAATTTCTCAAAGAAGGGCCATGTAAAAATAAAGGATCTGTTTTAACATGAAATGGATATTTCCGTATCTTTCTGTATATTTCTGATTCATATTTATGAGATGAAAAAATATGGCAAAACCTATACCAAAAATTGGTTCGCGTAGGAATGGACGTATTGGTTCACGT